GATCGAGATATTGGACATAGAATGCCAATTTCAAAAATGTAAAAAAAGGAGTAATCAGCCGTGACACGTTCACTAAAAAAAAACCCTTTTGTAGCTAATCATTTATCGGGAAGAATTGAAAAACTCAACAGGAGGGAGGAGAAAGAAATCATAGTGACTTGGTCTCGGGCATCTACCATTATACCCACAATGATTGGCCATACAATCGCTATTCATAATGGAAAGGAACATTTACCTATTTATATCACAGATCGTATGGTCGGTCACAAATTGGGAGAATTCGCACCTACTCTCACTTTCGTGAGACACGCGAGAAACGATAATAAATCTCGTCGTTAGTCGTTCTACTAAGTATTCATGTGAAAAGCCTTATCTTAATAGTATTTAGACTTAAGAGTCTTTATCTTATAGTAAGAGTATAGGTATATTTCTTTTCTTTTTATAGTAGACTAATATACTAAGACTTAGACTTTTCTGACTTATCTTATACTATACTTCACCCTAAGCACTTATCATTCATTGGCGGGGGAGAACTTTTATGATAAAGAACGAAAATTCGGATAGAGAAGCAAACGTGTTAGCTCAACATATATGTATGTCTGTTTTCAAAGCACGAAGAGTAATTGATCAGATTCGCGGACGTTCTTATGAGGAAACACTCATGATACTGGAACTAATGCCTTATCGGGCATCTTATCCAATCTTAAAATTAGTTTATTCTGCAGCAGCAAATGCTAGTCATAATATGGGTTTGAATGAAGCTGATTTATTTATTAGTAAAGCTGAAGTCAATAGAGGTGCTATTGTGAAAAAGTTAAGACCCCGGGCTCGAGGGCGTAGTTATATGATAAAAAAAACCACTTGTCATATAAAGATTCTTTTAAAAGAAAAATAGAGATTTTTGATTCATCTAAATAAATATAATTTAGATTCCTATTTATAAAAAAATGGATGGAAAAATAATAGAAAAATATGGGACAAAAAATAAATCCACTTGGTTTCAGACTTGGAACAACTCAAAGTCATCATTCTTTTTGGTTCGCAAAACCAAAGAATTTTTCCATGGGCCTACAAGAAGATGAAAGAATACGGAATTGTATTAAGGACTATGTAAAAAAAAATAAGAGAATATCCTCAGGTTTCGAAGGAATTGCCCATATAGAAATTCAAAAAAGAATAGATTTGATTCAGGTCATAATCTATATTGGATTTCCCAATTTATTAATAGAAGGACGAACACGGGGAGTCGAAGAATTACAGATGAATGTACAAAAAGAGTTTCATTCTGTAAACCGGAGACTCAACATTGCTATCACAAGAATTGAAAAGCCTTATGGACAACCTAATATTCTTGCAGAATATATAGCTTTACAATTAAAAAATAGAGTCTCATTTCGAAAGGCAATGAAAAAAGCTATTGAATTAACTGAACAAACGGGTACAAAAGGAATTCAAGTGCAAATTGCAGGGCGTATCGACGGAAAAGAGATTGCACGTGTCGAATGGATCAGAGAAGGCAGGGTTCCCTTACAAACAATTCGCGCTAAAATTGATCACTGTTCCCATACAATTAGAACTATCTATGGAGTCTTAGGCATCAAAATTTGGATATTTGTAAACCAAGAATAAGAAAATAATAATAATGGACCTTTCTTTATCTCGCCATTCTGCTCATCGATAGAAAAAATTTAGAAACTATTTTCTTCTTTTTATTTTTTTTTTTCTTAATCAAAGAAAAACGAACAATTATAATTCTATAAGGTTAAATAAAAATTTGATTTACCCTTTAATTTAATTTAGATTTTAGTATAATTGCTATGCTCAGTGTGTGACTCGTTAGTTTTTTATTTAGAGTTGAGAATTGAGATTGAAAAAAAAAACAAGCTGACCCCACTATAAACTTAGTAACTATCAAAACTAAATAAACTCAAAACTAATAACCAACTTATTGCTTCGTATTGTCGAGATCCCAAGAAACAGTCACTATATGACTGAATCGATCATATAGTTGTAGCAACTGAAATTCTTTTCATAAAAAAGAAATATGATTATGAATTGTGAAAAAAAAAAAGGGATGTGGAAAAATGGAAGGATGATAGAAAGAGAGAATAAAGATCTCAATGATATATGATTCCCATATGTATGGTTTATGAAGAATTACCCCATAAAAAAGGCAGTGTTATAAAGCATCAACATCAATATACAATAAAAATACAAAATATACAATTCCAATATAATAAGAAATATACAAATAAAAAAGAGAAATAAAATAGAAACATAGAAGAAAATAGAATAAATATAATAAAATAAATTAAATTAAAATAAGAATCTAAATAATCTAATAAATATGTATAATATAGTCTATTATGTATCTAATAAGATAGAAATAGATAAAGAAATAATAAGATATCAAATATCAAAGATAGAAAAATCTATAATATAAAAAATAGAAAATAGAGAATAATTTAATCGAGCTTCGGGTTAAGAAAAACTGAGGAGATTGACTCGGAAACAAATAACAGATTTTGTTGAGAGCTCCATTGCAGAGTTCAGGCCTAAGCATTAATGGAGAAGCTATGGGAACGATGGAACCTGTGACTACATAGGATTTTCTTGAAAACAAATCAATCCTAATGATTCATTGGGTAGGATGGCGGAATGAACCAAGAAAAAATGGATTTCTTCTGAAGGGTCATGAATTGACCCTACAAACGAAGGAGGAAAGAGTCAATATTCGCCCGCGAACCCTTTCTTTCTTTTTATTTAATTGAAGAATTTCATTTATTGGATGACTATTGGCATGATTCAATAGAGGTAAAGTAAAATAATTTATAAATCTTGATAAAAGAAAGAAGCATTGTATATAAACAAACACGCCTAGTTATCTAGTTATATATACAGCTACCTATGTAACAAATTCAATATCAAAAAAAATTAGTATATTCTTTCTTTTGATAGAGAATGAAATACATAAATACATGTATATATGTAATATTATTGAATCATTTCATTCGCGAGGAGCTGGATGAGAAGAAACTCTCATGTCCGGCTCTGCAGTAGAGATGGAATTCAGAAACAACCATCAACTATAACCCCAAAAGAACCAGATTTCGTAAACAACATAGAGGTAGAATGAAGGGAATATCTTGTCGAGGCAATCATATTTGTTTTGGCAGATATGCTCTTCAGGCACTTGAACCTGCTTGGATCACAGCTAGACAAATAGAAGCAGGGCGAAGAGCAATGACACGATATGCGCGTCGTGGTGGAAAGATATGGGTACGTATCTTTCCCGACAAACCTGTTACTGTAAGACCTACAGAAACACGTATGGGTTCGGGCAAGGGATCCCCCGAATATTGGGTATCCGTTGTTAAACCGGGCCGAATACTTTATGAAATGAGTGGAGTATCAGAAACTGTAGCCAAAGCTGCTATGGAAATAGCTGCATGCAAAATGCCTATACGAACTCAATTTGTTATTTCAGGATAGGTAAACAAAAATAAAAGAAAAAGGAGTATTGAGAATGAAAAAACAACCACGGATTTATTTATCTCTGGACAGACAATATTTCTTTTTTCCCTTATCCCTTGCATTGAAATAAGAGATTCAAATAAAAATGATATGATTCAACCTCAGACCCTTTTGAATGTAGCGGATAACAGTGGAGCTCAAGAATTGATGTGTATTCGAATCATAGGAACTGGTAATCACCGATATGCTCATATTGGCGATGTTATTGTTGCTGTAATCAAAGAAGCAGTGCCCAACATGCCTCTAGAAAGATCAGAAATAATTAGAGCTGTGATTGTACGCACGTGTAAAGAACTCAAACGTGACAACGGCATGATAATACGATATGATGACAATGCAGCGGTTATCATTGATCAAGAAGGAAATCCAAAAGGAACTCGAATTTTTGGTGCGATTGCTCGGGAATTGAGACAGTTGAATTTTACTAAAATAGTTTCATTAGCACCCGAAGTATTATAGATGAAAATAGGCTATATCCTATCTATATATCTATATATAGAATAGAATATTCAAATATCTGAAATAGATCCGATTAATAGATTGTGTCTCATGCATATACTTTAAATTTCTAATAATTTTTTAGAATTGAATAATTTCAAAAAAAAGATTCAATAAAAAATAAAACAAAAAAGAAGCATGTTGATTATATCAAAATGAGGAGGCACCAATAACTATAGTTCGTCATGGGTAGGGACATTATTGCCGATATAATAACTTCTATAAGAAATGCTGACATGGATCAAAAGGGAAGAGTTCAAATAGTATCTACTAATATCACTAAAAACATTGTGAAAATACTTTTACGAGAAGGTTTTATTGAAAACGTTCGAAAACATCAAGAAAGTCAAAAAAAATTCTTGGTTTCAACCTTACGACATAGAAAGACTAGGAAAGGTAATAAAATAATTTTAAAGCGTATCAGCCGACCTGGTCTACGAATCTATTCCAACTATCAACGAATTCCTAAGATTTTAGGTGGAATGGGAATTGTAATTCTTTCTACTTCTCGAGGTATAATGACAGATCGAGAAGCTCGACTAGAAAAAATTGGAGGAGAAATTTTGTGTTATATATGGTGATTCTCCTCGGGTACCCTAATTTTCTCTCGAACTTACTATTTGTAAAATAGAGAAGAGAAGTGAATTATAGAACTCTTCCTCTATTAGTTGATACTTAAAGGGGGTTCCCTGGAATGAAAGAACAAAAATTGATTCATGAGGGTTTAATTACTGAATCACTTCCCAACGGTATGTTCCGAGTTAGGTTAGATAATGAAGATCTAATTCTAGGTTATATTTCAGGGAGAATCCGGCGCAGTTTTATACGTATACTACCCGGAGATAGAGTCAAAATAGAAATGAGTCGTTATGATTCAACCAGGGGACGTATAATTTATAGACTTCGCAAAAAAGATTCGAACGATTAGATCATTCTTATTAGATCATTCTTTTAAACATCCTTTTCGTAGGGATATAATTCGAAGTTAAAAAATGCAATAAACTTATTTTTGTTTCCAAAAAAATAGATTCAGAATGAAGGTAAGGAATTCTAAATATGAAAATAAGGGCTTCTGTTCGTAAAATTTGTGAAAAATGTCGCTTGATTCGTAGGCGGGGGCGAATTAGAGTCATTTGTTCCAATCCGAGACATAAACAGAGACAGGGGTAATCCTTCTCAAGTTCTAAATCAAGAACTTTTTAAAAGAAAAACCCATGTACATGTAAAAAGAAAGAAGAATGGATTCGTTTTCATATGAAATGGATATCCCCGTATCTTTCTGTAGATTTCTGATTCTTCTTTCTTTTTATTTTATTCTTATGAATATGATATAATAAAATATGACAAAACCTATAGCAAAAATTGGTTTACGTAAGAATGCACGCATTGGTTCAAATAAGAATGAACGTAGAATACCAAAAGGAGTTATTCATGTTCAAGCGAGTTTCAACAATACTATTGTAACTGTTACAGACGTACGAGGTCGGGTAGTTTCTTGGGCTTCCGCAGGTACCTCTGGATTCAGAGGCACAAGAAAAGGAACACCCTATGCTGCTCAAGCCGCAGCATTGAATGCTATTCGTACATTAGTTGATCAGGGTATGCAACGAGCAGAAGTTATGATAAAGGGTCCAGGTCTCGGAAGAGATGCGGCATTACGAGCCATTCGTAGAAATGGGATGCTATTAAGTTTCGTACGTGATGTAACACCCATGCCGCATAATGGATGTCGCCCCCCTAAAAAAAGACGTGTGTAGAAATAAGAATTAAAGAGATTCCAAGAGAAATAAATGATTCAATGATCTGATCCAATAATCATAAATAAAAGAAAAATAATAGTATGGTTCGAGAAGAAGTAGCAGTATCCACTCGAACACTACAGTGGAAATGTGTTGAATCCAGAGTAGACAGCAAGCGTCTTTATTATGGTCGTTTCGTTCTGTCCCCGCTTATGAAAGGTCAAGCCGATACCATAGGTATTGCCGTGCGAAGGGCTTTACTTGGAGAAATAGAAGGAACATGTATCACACGTGCAACATCTGAAAATGTGCTGCATGAATATTCTACGATAGCAGGTATTGAAGAATCAGTACATGAGATTTTAATAAATTTGAAAGAGATTGTACTGAGAAGTAATCTCTATGGAGTTAGGGACGCATCCATTTGCGTCAGGGGTCCCAAATACATAACAGCCCAAGATATCATCTCACCGCCTTCTGTAGAAATAGTTGACACGACACAGCATATAGCTAACCTGATAGAACCAATTGATTTGTGTATTGAATTACAAATCAAGAGAGATCGCGGATATCGTATGAAATCCACAAACGACTCTCACGATGGAAGTTATCCTATAGATATTGTATCCATGCCTGTTCGAAATGCGAATCATAGTATTCATTCTTATGGGAATGGGAATGAAAAACAAGAGATACTCTTTCTAGAAATATGGACGAATGGAAGTTTAACTCCTAAAGAAGCACTTTATGAAGCTTCTCGTAATTTGATTGATTTATTGATTCCTTTTCTACATGCAGAGGAAGAGGACATGAATTTCGAGGAAAATGAAAACAGATGGAATCTACCCTTTTCCTTTCAAGACAGATTCACTAATCTCAAGAAAAACAAAAAAGGAATTCCATTGACATGTATTTTTATTGACCAATCAGAATTGTCTTCCAGGACCTATAATTGTCTCAAAAGGTCCAATATACATACATTATTGGACCTTTTGAGTCACAGCCAAGAAGATCTTATGAAAATGGAATATTTTCGCATCGAAGATGTAAAACAGATATTGGGTACTCTACAGAAGCATTTTGCAATCAATTTACCTAAGAAAAAGTTTTCATTTTAAATCCATTGGAATTTTGTCATTTTTAGAAATAAAAAAGAATAGAATGAGTTTTTAATCTCCGACACGGTCCATATATTTGCAGAATAGATCATAATAAGATTGATGTATCTAAGGAAGATCCAGAAGGGGATCTTCCTTAGATACCTATGTCGTGGTATTTCACGGTTGAATCAATTTGAAAAAGACCTAAAGTTAGGGATTTCTCAATAGGTAAAGTTGCTCCGATACCTAACCAAAGAGCTACTGCGGTACCGATCAAAAAGACTGTTGTAGCTACTGGACGACGAAATGGATTTTGGAATTTATTGACATTCTCCAAAAAAGGTACTGTCAATAATCCTATTGGTACTGAAACCATTAAAAGAACACCCAATAACTTATTGGGTACTGTGCGAAGTATTTGAAATACGGGAAAGAAGTACCATTCGGGTAATATTTCCAACGGAGTTGCAAACGGATCCGCCGGTTCACCGATCATTGACGGCTCTAGAACTGCTAAGCCCACATTACATGCAATAGTGCCTAGAATTACTACTGGAAAAATATATAAAAGATCATTGGGCCATGCAGGTTCTCCATAATAATTATGTCCCATCCCTTTAGCCAATTTAGCTCTTAATACAGGATCATTCAAATCAGGTTTCTTTGTTATTTGGATAGGTGAATCCTTGTGGATCCATCCCCCAAAGGAACCGGACATGATAATTTTTTATCATCCGGCTCGAGCAAGAATCAAAAGAATTACAGAAATAGATCCATAGAAGATCTATATTTCATACATATCTACATATAGAGTGACTCTATGTAATAAAAGATTTATCAAATTCCATTTACCCGAGTTGCAACGATTCATTGCAAAGAATTCAGTTCTGGCAACAAGGAAATGCTCAATATCCAAGTAGGCTTACAAATTCGATCATGATCAAGTGCTTTTTGGATTGTCTCATGTCTTTTGGTTGGTATTTATCCCCACAACATCTCGATTGTATTACATACAAAAATACAAAGTTTTTACTTGTTACTAATAAAGTCTAGCCCCCGTTCTTCCTTAGATCCCTTATTTCACTCCGATAGTATCATAGATCAGGGTCGATGCAGAGGAAATGAATGCATCTACATACTATAAAAAACTTACTAAGATTACTATCAAATTAATACGAAATACTAATACTATCAATTAATTATAATAAAATGACTAAAAAAAAAAAAAGAAAAATCAAACAAAGTGGAATAAATAGAACATTGGATCATTCCACATCGCTTATTCTAGGGATCTTACGGAGCCTGTTCATGCATGACATGATTCGGGTATGATCATAGAAAATATTCTCCTCAAGCGAACCGGCCTATCCTATGCTACATAAAGGGACTGACGTGATGGTTGGATGCGGAGACACATTGGGTTGTGAATTCCAACGTGGCGGATAAAATCATATATCCGCATGGGCCAATCAATAGTTCAAGTCACACACTCCCATAATCCATCCTCTTTTAGGAAAATATACTTCAACTATTCGATTCGTATCAAATAAACAATACTTCAGAGTTGAATAGAAGTATCCAAATAACATGTCTTATTTTTAAATAATCCATATTTGTAGCAATGAAAGACTCTTGTTCCTCCCCGATATGATAAATTACAAATATCTAGGATCTGCCTTCTCTATAAAGGACCCGAAATACCTTGCTTACGTATCATTGGAAAATGCATTAACATAAATACGGCAGTAAGAAGAGGCAATACAAAAGTATGTAAACTATAAAAACGAGTCAAAGTGGATTGGCCCACACTAGCACTTCCACGTAATAATTCTACCAAAGGCGATCCTATTATAGGAATAGCTTCAGGCACGCCTGTTACAATTTTTACTGCCCAATAGCCAATTTGGTCCCGAGGTAAGGAATAACCAGTTACGCCAAAAGATGCGGTCAATACAGCCAGAACCACCCCTGTAACCCAAGTTAATTCGCGGGGTTTTTTAAACCCACCCGTAAGATACACACGAAATACGTGCAAGATCATCATTAGAACCATCATACTTGCTGACCATCGATGAACTGATCGAATTAACCAACCAAAGTTGGCCTCAGTCATTATGTATTGAACAGAGGAAAAAGCCTCTGTAACAGTTGGACGATAGTAAAAGGTCATAGCAAAACCCGTAGCTACTTGTACTAAAAAACAAGTAAGTGTAATCCCCCCTAGACAATAAAATATGTTGACATGAGGAGGAACATATTTACTAGTTATATCATCTGCAATCGCTTGAATCTCGAGACGTTCCTCGAACCAATCATATACTTTATTGAGATAGGTAACCCAAGAAAGACTCCCCCTCTGAGAGCCGTATATGAGAATTTCATCTCGTACGGCTCAAGCCGTAACACACAAATACTGGTTTCAACGGATATGGAATAGCGAGTTTAAAACTTCTTGTGGCTTAGCCGCTTGACTCGATTTGACCCAAAGATATGAAGTAAGAAAAATCCGGAATCTCTTCTTTGTGATGATAATGCCAAGAAATAAAATCTCAAGTTGGCTCGTCCATCTTTCTTTATGTTAATCGTGACAGGCCTCTTGAATCTTCTCTTCCCTATCTTTTTTTTTTAATAGGAATTCTCTTGTTGAGACCCTATGAATCAATTGAAACCTCAGATTCATACTAGAACCACGATGATTTAAGAAAGCCAAAGCTAAACTCAAAGGTTTTCTGAGTAAAAACCATTTGATCATCACTTCTTAAATGAATGTAATAACTCAAAAAAATCTAGAGAAAGAGGTTTCTTTCGGTCAAAAGAAGTATGAAGAAAAAAATTGTTTGATTTATAAAAGACCTATTTCCATTTTTTTGAATCCGGTTGCGAGGTCTGAATAATAGGTATGAATCATAGTTCAAATATTTCTTTTCTTGATCTATTCTATATAGTCCGTGCTCCAGAGACTAGAATAAATATCTGACGAGGTAGAATCATCTTGATAGAGATGACAGGTCCATTCTCTGTATTATCAATAGGATCAATTATAACAAGTCACACGCTCATATTCCGGAAATGAAATATCGAAACAAATAAATTTCACGATCGAACTACCAGAATGGTCTATAAATCCAA